TCCCGTGCTTCCAGACATGCCGAGCTCCATAAATTCTTGTATGTTAAAAAAAAAAAAGGGGGGGGGGTGGCCGATTTCGTGAAAGATAGAATCAGTAAATCTAAAACTACTGCTTTTTTGTGAGATCGTCAATTGTACACCAAAGGTGTATTTAGAGTAGACCAAATCAGTATAGCTATCCTTTCTCTAACGCAGCAACGCAGTATCAATAAGTACCGAAAGGAAATGCTATATCTTCCTTGTCTATGTATAAATATACGTTTCCTTATAATTTCGAATATAAGATCTAAGTAAGGTTTACATTAGCGGCTTCATCATAGTAATAGAAAGTAAAGATTTTGAATGGTATGTTATGTAAAATCTATAAATCCCCTTCGTGGTTCATATTTTTTTTATAGATCATGGTACAATTTTCTCTTTCCAAATCTAATGGGCAATGAACCAACCTATTATATTACTGTACAGAATTCAATGAGTTCAAATTCAAAAAGTAAAAGGGAATATCAAGCCCTTAGATCTATTGAAAAAAAAAAAATGAGAAAAATGTAGGTTATTTTCGAATTCAATTCTTTTGTTTTATTCTATTTCTATTAAAAAATTACTTAAACTTAAATAGTTTTGGAATATTGCACAAGGAATCTGTTGATTCGGAATCACAGGATCGGTCAATGGCACAGTTGATGAATCCCTTTTTCCGCCTATATTACCTATATCTATCTTTTTTTTAGTGTCCATCTATAATGACTGATGAATCAAGAATTTTCAATTGGAACTAGACTAATTCTTTCAATAAGTTTTTCTTACCATTGTATATGGATTGAAACTTAGGTAAATGTTTTATTCACATATGTAATAAAAGAACATATCTAATTTAGCTCTTTCATGCTTATTCTAACTAGTTATTTCGGTTTTTTAGTGGCTGCTTCAACTATAACTGCAGCTCTATTTATTGGTTTGAACAAGATACGACTTATCTGAAATGAATGAAATTAAATAAACAATAAAAAAAAAAAAAAGCCCCCTGAATATTCATATTTCATTTCCGGTATTCTATGGTTCCTTTCCGCGTCAATTGCCAATTCCTGGTTATTGAGAATCACGGATAATTCAGATTAATATTTAGGGATAGATCTTACCTCTCTTTTTATTCCCTAAAACAAATTGAAATGATTGAAGTTTTCCTATTTGGAATCGTCTTAGGTCTAATTCCTATTACTTTAACAGGATTATTTGTAACTGCATATTTACAATACAGACGCGGTGATCAGTTGGACCTTTGATTGAGTAACTTTTCTTTTTTTAATTTGACCTCCTACAAGGAGGAGGTCAAATTAAAGTTGCAATTAAACTTTGTTTTAGTTTTGTGAAGTTATTTCATTATAATTCGACATAACATAAACGGAATCACGCTCTGTAGGATTTGAACCTACGACATCGGGTTTTGGAGACCCGCGTTCTACCGAACTGAACTAAGAGCGTTTTCTTATATCCCATAAGATTAGATTCGATTGTAAAGAAAATATTTTTTGACCCTTGGGGGGTCTTGTGTACATATAGTATGCAAAAATTATGTCCAATTTTACCCGATCTTACTCAATGAATCTCTTGTAACTGTCCATAGGAGAAAGAATAGTAGGGATGGCAGGATTTGAACCCGCGACATTTTGTACCCAAAACAAACGCGCTACCAAGCTGCGCTACATCCCTTTTTAAGATTGTTGTACAGTGTCATTGTACAAAATCCATGTCTTGTTTTCTACATCGTTCGTTTTTCACCTATTTTTCCTCTACCTTACTACGTATATAATATATATATTAGGTAGAATTATTAGGTAGAAATTATTAGGTAGAATTAGGTATAATGTTCTTGTCATTTTTTTTTTTTTAGTTTCATATAATCATATGTTTAATCTAATTTTTTTATTATTTAGAATTATATTAATTTCGAATTAATTTCTAATTATATTAATTATATATTCAAAAAGAAATATGAAAATGAAAATAAAATAAAAAAATAATTATAAAATTCTAAATAATTAATATTAATATTAAAATTAAATAATTAAAATATTTAAAATCGAAAAATATATTATAATAAAAATATATTATAATATTAATATTATAATTATAATATTAAATTCGAATTATAATAATATTTACTATAACGTAATTAACTTAATATAACTAATATCTAATAACTAATATCTAACTAATATAACATAAACATATATATTATTAACATATCAACAATATATAATATATAACATAACATATATATTATTAACATATAACATATATATCTCCGAATGGAAAGGATCTGAACCACTCGCACCGGGAGAAAGACCCGCTGAAGACACCTTTTCGAATAATGACACGCTTCCCCTTAGGGGAGATGATTGAAAGAAAGGCATTCGACTTTCATGAAGGAGCTGCACATTCACTGGTCGAGTGAATGACTACTGCAAGAGAATCCGCAGCTCTCGAATCAGAGTAGGACTACCAAGTTGCAAACAAAGCTCAAAAGAAAGATCTTGTCATGCCCCTCCCCAGCGTGACGATCTTCTCCAGATTCTGAAGATCCGATCTCCAATCATGCAAAGGCTGGATGGAAATACTAAATTATTTTATTCTGAAATACGCGATAGGATGGTAGGACCTTCCTTCTTCCAAAATAGATCTTGACCGGGTGGGTCAGGACGTTTTCACGGTCTTTCCTAAAAAGGCAAGGTTGCGAAGCAATAGATGGAATGGTTGTTAGAAGGAAAAGATGCTCGATGATACTTCCTGGAGTGGAGGTTTCCTGGTCAGAATCAGCAACTATTGGATGATTGCCAGGGATGACTTCAGTGATTTCATTTCATCCCCCCGGAAGAGATGTTTTTGGTCACATTCTGGTAATTCTTTTAGATGTATCATGCGGTCGCATTGGCTAAATCAATGTGGAAATGGAATGGTCTCGGGTGGACAGAATCAATGTGCTTTCATAGAAATGAGTTTCTATAGTAGTAGCTATCCTGACTTGAAGAACTTGGTTGTAGCTGCTCAGTATCGATATGTTCAGATCCACCTGGCAGACGGACAACCTATTAAGCGACATCCTCTAGCCAATTAATCACTCTGGAGGACAGCACTGGCTACCCCAGTCACTCTTTCTGAACTCCTTCTCCAATGCCCCACCAGCCAAGGAGAGGGTATAAAGATAGGCTCGACTGATAAGGAGAGGGAGAGTCCGGCGAGCTGCTATTGGCTTGGATGTGAAAGCATTGGTTCTTCTTTTTTTAGCTTTTCTGCTTATCTCGTGAGCCGGTTAGCAATGATTAATAAAATAATGATTAATAATAAAGAAAAAAATGTAAAATAAAGAAATATCAAAGAAGAAGGAGGATTTCAAATGCGAGATATAAAAACATATCTCTCCACGGCACCTGTGCTAACCACTCTATGGTTTGGGTCTTTAGCGGGTCTATTGATAGAAATTAATCGTTTATTTCCAGATGCCTTGTCATTCCCCTTTTTTTAATTCTAATTGAATTCTTGTCTTGTATTGATATGTGAAGAAATGAAGAAGATTTGAGATACTATTCCACGTAACATGGCTTCAATTTAGATCCCCTTTTCTTTAGGATAGGAAAAAAAAGTGTATCGAACCTCAGTCAAAATACAGTGAATCTACGATATAATTTGGGATAAAAGAAATAGAAATGTGGATTAGGAATTAGGATAGGAAAGGAATAATTCCTAGTTAGAAAAAATTGTATTACTTAATTATTACTATATTTAATATTCTTATATTCTTATATTAATGAACTTCTATTAATGAATATGACTCTCTTTCTTTATTGTTTTAGATTATAGTACTTCGAAGTCATTCGACTTCTAATAATAATAATATTTTAAAATTCCATCTCTAGTTAGTAAATATATATTTTGGATTTTCTTTTGTTTTTGGTTCGGATCAAAAACAAAAATGAGGAGAGTTAAAAAGTGAAGTCGATCCAAAATGAAAAGGAGGTCCATGGCCAAGGGTAAAGATATCAGAATTCTAGTGATTTTGGAATGTACCAGTTGTGTTCGAAAGGGTGTCAATAAAGAATCGCCGGGCTTTTCTAGATATATTACTCAAAAGAATCGACACAATACACCCAATCGATTAGAATTGAGAAAATTTTGTCGCTATTGTCAAAAATATATGATTCATGGGGAAATAAAGAAATAGATGGAACAGAATGCATGTGTGATTTTTCCAAGGAGCGGGAAGAGTAAGAACTTGACATCTTCACATAGATAATACAAACCAAATCCTATTTTGGTCGAATCTTAAATGAATAAAAAAAAGTAGAATTGTATTTTCTAGATTATTTTATTTATATTATAATTATTATATATTATATAAATTATTATATAATATATAATATTTAATATAATATTTAATTATTCTAATTATTATTATATTAATTATTATTATATTATATTATTATTATTATAATTATAAATTTAAATTATATTAAATTATATTAAATTAGATTTATAAATTCTATTTCTATATTAAGAATATTATATAATTATATATAAGATATAAGAAAAAAACAAACAAGGAATAAGCAAACCATGGATAAATACAAACAACCTTTTCGTAAATACAAGCGATCTTTTCGTAGGCGTTTACCCCCAATTGGATCGGGGGATCGAATCGATTATAGAAACATGAGTTTAATTAGTCGATTTATTAGTGAACAAGGAAAAATCTTATCTAGACGGATGAATAGGCTGACCTTGAAACAACAACGATTAATTACTATTGCTATAAAACAAGCTCGTATTTTATCTTCGTTACCTTTTCGTAATAATGAGAAACAATTGGAGAGAGGGGAGTCGATCCCTAGAACTACAGGTCCTAGAACCAAAAATAAATAGACATACTCCTCAAAACTCCAATAGGAACTCAAGCTCAGATTAATGTTTTGCTCGAAAAACCTAGAATCCCGAGTTGATTCTTGTGTTATAAAATGTTATAAAAAAGGAAAAATGGGTAATAAATTTTTTTTTTTTTTTTTGAAAGATGCTCGTTTATTTCAAATCTTAATTTCTTTTTCTTCTATCTTCCCGGAGAATGGACTCCGGGAAATTCTGTTTCAATCATTCTTGTTTCCTGTATAGTATATTCTTATATTCTATTAAGATTCTTTTATTCCTTTATTTGTATTTGATTGATTAATGATTTTATTTGAAATCATATCAAAACAAATCTTATTTGATAGGACTATTTGCACAAGTATTTTACGATTCAGAAGCAATTGTTTCTTGTACAGATTGTGTATGAATCTACTATAACTATAGGATACCATATCCTCACGAGTTACTGCATTTATCCGGGTGATCCACAAACGACGAAAATCTCTCTTTTTCCTGCTCCTATCTCGATGAGAGGAACCCAAAGCTCTCATTCTTTGTTGAGTACTCGTTCGAGTAAGTCTTGAATGAGCCCCTATAAAGGTTGATGCAAATAAACAAATTTTTTTTCGACGTCTTCGAGCTGTATATCCCCGTTTAACTCTGGTCATTAAATCAAATGAAACTTTCTTGAATAACTAATGCATTTCTCTTCTTTCAGTCATCCTTTTCCTCCGGTCGATTAATAACAAAACGGATTTTTCCGATATATAAAATAGAAATTCCAATGGCTTTTGCTACTATGACCTTCCCGACCACAATTTTTACTTCCGGGTATCTTGCCTGGAAATAAGAAATTCTACTGCTGCTAAATAGTGGGTTTCCTCGTTTCTATGGCAACTTTTTAAACGGTGAGGTCCTCTCTATACACCGGAGCCTCTTCTTTCATTTCATCGAATTTTATTGTGAACTTGTATAGTTCACACTCTTTGGCTCTACCCCATCCTTTTTTCAATTAGAATTATTTTTTTTTCTAATTAGAATTAGAAAGTAATAGTCCTTTTCACAAAAAAGCTATCCATACAGTGACGGCATTTAATTCTGTAAAGTGAAAGTTGGCTAGGTAGCTGACCCTGTTAGTCCGTTTTTTTTTTTCAAGAATAAGAATAGGAGCATAACCCTTTTGCTTCTTATAAGACTATTTCCTCCGCTTAATGGATAACTATTTGCTACCAATGGAGAATTGCTTCTCATCTAAAACGGAGTGATTGGATTTGCACCAATAGAAACCATAAATTACATTACATAATATAATAGGTAAATGATAGATCCTCATTTTTAGATAGTTATTTAGATAGTAAATTAAATGGCGGTCTTTCACTCTATCTATCCTATTCATTGGTAGTGTTCATTGATACTGGAAAAATTTTTTTCATTTCTTCAAACTCATGATCTGAACTGAACGAGTCGCACATACACCCTAGTACATGTTCCTCGACGCTGAGGACATCCTCGAAGAGCGGGGGATTTCGTGACATTTCTTATTGGCTGTCTTGCGTTTCTAATAAGTTGTTTAATGGTTGGCATGTCGTGTCTATATAATCTCATTCTAGATAGAATAGAGTGGGTTGGCTTAGATCGATCTTAACCTATCGATCTTAACCTGATGGTTGATGATTATGAAAGATTTCTATTCACTATCAAATCACGGAAAATTCGAATTTTGAAATGGAATTCTATATTCTATATTTATATATTTATATATATATAAAATCTCCAGTATTCTCATCTTCGACCGCTACAAGATCAACGATGCCATGAGCTTGGGCTTCTGTTGCTGACATAAAAACATCCCTTTCCATGTCTTCGGATATAACCCATAAAGGGTTGTACGTTCTTTGTACATAAACTTTTGTGAGGTTTTCGCGAAGCTTCAACAGTTCTTCTGCTTCCAGGATAAATTCCCCTGCTTGTGCCTCATAAAAAGAACTAGCAGGTTGGTGAATCATAACCCTGATGATATTGATATAACATCATGAACGATTCTTCTATGCGTATCTCGCACGATTTGATTAAAGTAAGGGGGAATCAAAATAACAAGAAGAAATTAAACAACCGTACGGGCATATTTTGTACATTGCATACGGCTCCGCAATGGAATTTCTTTTTTCTTCCTTTTCTTTTGCAATAGAATTTCTTCTATCGAAAAGAAGAAATATAACTCATATGATCCAAATGTTTAGATGATCCATTTACCACCCTTCCTTTCGTAGTAGTAAAGAAAAATACTATGATGGTTCTGTTGCTTTATTTTACTTTATTATATATATATAATATATAATTTAATTTTAATATATATAATAATTTAATTTTAATATATATATATAATATATATATATATATATAATTCTAATTAGAATTTAGAATTTCTCTATTTATCTTGTCTGTGGTTTAGCAATCCCAAAGTTTCTTTTTGATACGATCCAAGAAGGATCAAATAAATTTTTCCATTTTTTTTTACTCTTTCTCTGATAACATAAAGATAAGAAAGAGACTTCTGGTGTGGAAGAAAAATGGTTTGTGACGCTGAAATTAACTCTTGACACATAAGATCAAGATCCAATTGGTAATAACCCTTCTTTTTCATACTATTATCTCAATACAAAATCTCATGTTAGGAAAAAACAATAATGGTTTGCTCATATCGAACTCGAAGTGCCATGCTATTATTACTTATTCTTTTTTTTTTTTTTTTTTATTTGATTCATATTCGATAGAGCGAAGGCATAGTCTTCTTTTTTTTTATAAAAAAACTCATTGGCGCCAAGCGTGAGGGAATGCTAGACGTTTGGTAATTTCTCCTCCGACCAAAATGAAAGATCCCATTGAAGCTGCTAATCCCATGCATATTGTATATACATCGGGTACCACAAATTGCATAGTGTCATAAATGGCTATTCCTGGTATTACCCATCCGCCTGGAGAGTTTATAAACAAATAAAGATCCCTAGTAGCATCTTCTATGCTGAGATATACCATGAGACCAGCAAGTTGATTCGAGATCTCGCTATCAACCTCTTGGCCTAAAAAAAGTAGTCTTTCTCGATGAAGTCGGTTGATTAGGGCAAAATTGTATCCCTGTGGAACCGTACGTGCACCTTTGGATGCATACGGTTCAAAAGAGAAAAAAATCAATGTGTCGATTCCAGTCTTATTTCTTTTTTTTCTAACTGTTTTTCTAATGAAGCGTTTTGCTTTTCTTCCATTTTTTTTTTTAACATGAGTTTTGGCCTCCTTCCCGTTCCCTATATTCTATTTCTATAATGTATAAAAAGTAAAAAAAAAAAAAAAGAATTTTCGTAACTTATTGAACTAACTTCTCATTGATGTATTGTTTCATCAAAATTCAAATCACGATGTAATTTTCTTGTTCCTGAATGGGTCCTTTCAATTATTTTAGGTTTTTGTTCTACTCCGGGGGAATATTTGCCCGAATTATATTTGCACATATAGGGCAAATGATTTCAGTACTGCTTATTTTTTTTTTTTCAATTCGTTTCATACCTTTACCCAAACGATTCCATGTATTCATCATAGTACTTGGTAGACAGTTTGAGATTATACCTTTTGAGATTATTTTGAGATTATCTCTATAGTAAGGCTAAGAATAGCCTATGATACAAGTGGTAATTATATCGTGTAATCGTATCGTATAGATCATATAGTATTATATTATTATATATATATATATTATTATATATATATATATATATAATAATTATATATATATAATAATTAAAAATGAAATTAAAATTAATAATTAAATTAAATAATTATATTATATTTAAATATTTAAATTTAATATTACTCCATTTACTACTACATTTACATCAATATTTATATTACTACAATTACACTCCCATTCTAGTACTTTACTCTTACCATTCCCAATTTGGTATTCTATGAGCGGAGCCTGTATACTTTAATTTTCTCAGTCCAAGTAAACCATCAATTAGAATAATTGATAATATTGATCCCCAATAGGAATTGATCTAATTGTGCTTCACGCTCCGAATTTTTGATGGTTCAATCAATACAATATTGAATTGAATATATATCTATTGGATTGGGCGAAACAGAGAATACTCGATCGGGGGAGGTAACGGGGAAATCCCATATGACCAATATGTCTAACAAGTCGCACTATAAGTCAACCCAAACAGCATCTTCCTCTCCAGGAATCCGAAAAGGCACTTTTGGAACACCAACGGGCATTAAAATAAAGAAAAAATGAAGTACTATACTTTACTTTAATATGGAAACGTAACAAAACAATGGCTTTATTGTTTTCATCATTTTTTCTCTTTATTTCTTAAATTAATAAAAAATTATTAAAATTAATAATTACATTACATATAATTTTATAATTTCGATTTTCTATTTATTATATTATTTATATTAAAATTATATTATATTTATTTATATTTATTTTAGAATTTCTATTTATATTAGATATTCGATTTTATTTAATATTTAAATTTCATTTTATATATTTTTATATATTTATATTATTATTATATTTCTAATTATATTTATATATATTTATATTTTATATATATTTATATATATATATACTATGTACTATGATACATGACAGAATATTCTATTTATATATTATATATTTATTAGAATATAGAATATAGATTTATATATCATAGTCATAGTAGATATAATCTAGTGTATATAGATTATAATGATTATAATATTATAATATAGATATAGACTTTATATATAGACTGGAAGTCTCATAGAGGAAGGCAGAATGAATAAATAAAAATTGGAACTAACGGATCGATCGGATCGGACAATTGTTCGAATGATTTCAAATGATAAAGATAAACAAGTATCTATGTATTCTTTTCCCCAAACAAAATACTCCCATTGCGTATTGGTACTTATCGGGTATAGAATAAGATCTGTTTCTCTTTGTTATTATTAAATATAAACAGAATTGTTCTTTTATATTTCTATTTCCTTTAAGATAAAAGAAGGGAATACAAATAAATATTAATCCCTTTTCTACCGAACAGGTGAAGTACACGGTCTAGTC